TATACTAATTCTATACTATGAACTATGAGGGTCTTTGTGTATTTGTATATATCTTATATATATATATACAATATAAAATATATACAATATAAATACAATATAAAGACCTTATGATATACGATACAATATACAAGTATATACAAAATCTAAACATAAGAAGATAAGATCGAAGGAAGACTAAACAACTTATCTACTTAATCTATTCTATTATTTATTGTTGGAGCCATAGGCTAAATTATGGATCCTTGGGATTGGATTGGTGGATCATTTTATATTCCTTAGTTTCAGGCCATAGATCAAGCCAAGAGAAGGATTCCTTCTACCCCTATCCTGTATATTGTCTTTTTCGTTCCCTGTTGTAATAGAGACTCATTTTATTATTTGATTATATGACACGAGATTCTACGAGACGATAATTCCTTTTTACTTTATGGGAAGAAACAACTATGTATCTTTTTGATGAGAATTGAAAGTTTGACATGAGAGAAACCTGTCTTTATATATCTTTTATCTTTTTTTGAGGAAAAGATTCTATTATAATCACTATCATAATATTGAAATGATTCACCAGATTCTTCAAAAGGAGAATCCTTTATTTTCAAGACTCGCTCGTTTTTCATTAACAATCTTAATGAAATGATTTTTTCTTCATTGAATTTTTCATTAACAAGAAAAAATAAATAATGAAATGATTTTTTCTTCATTGAATGACTATTCATCTATTAGTATTAGGTTTTCCTAAAATAGGGGGCAGAAAGAATCTATGGAAAAATGTCGGTTCAATTCGATGTTGTCTAACAAGAAGTTAGAACATAGGTGTGGACTAAGTAAATCAATGGATAGTCTTGATGCTCTTGGACATACCAGTGGAAGTGAAGAAACTATTCTAAATGATGCGGAGAAAAAGATCCCTAGTAAGGACAGTTATAGTTTAAGTAATATTCATTATCTAAATTATTTATTTGATAGCAGGAATATTTGGAGTTTGATCTCTGATCATACTTTTTTAGTTAGAAATAGTAATGGTGACATTTATTCTGTATATTTTGATATTGACAATCATATTTTTGATATTGACAATGCTAGTTCTTTTTTGAGTGAACTAGAGATTCTTTTTCCTAGTTATTTGAATAGTGGGTCTAATAGTAGTAATTACTACTATTATTATTCCATGTATGATACTCAATCTAATTGGAATAATCATATTAATAATTGCATTGACAGTTATCTTCGTTTTGAAATCAGTCTTAATAGTGACATTTACAGTGGTATCGACAGTTACATTTCTAGTTTCATTTGTGCGGAAAGTACAAGTAGTATTGAAAGTGGAAATCCTAGTGTCAAAACTAGTAGCAGTTCTTTCAATATAATAGAAAAATCTAATGATTTCGATATAAATACAAAATACAAACAGTTATGGGTTCAATGTGAGAATTGTTATGGATTAAATTATAAAAAATTTTTTAGTTCAAAAATGAATATTTGTGAACACTGCGGATATCATTTGAAAATGAGTAGTTCAGATAGAATCGAACTCTTTATTGATCCTGGCACTTGGGAGCCTATGGACGAAGATATGGTCTCTATGGACCCCATTGAATTTCATTCAGAGGAAGAACCTTATATAGATCGCATCTCTTTTTATCAAATAAAAACGGGTTTAACTGAAGCTGTTCAAACGGGTGTAGGTCAACTAAATAGTATTCCCATAGCAATGGGAGTTATGGATTTTCAGTTTATGGGAGGTAGTATGGGATCCGTAGTAGGTGAGAAAATCACCCGTTTGATTGAGTATGCTACTAATCGATCTCTACCTATCATTATTATGTGTGCTTCTGGAGGAGCACGCATGCAAGAAGGGAGTTTGAGCTTGATGCAAATGGCTAAAATATCTTCTGCTTTATATGATTATCAATCAAATACAAAGTTATTCTATGTATCAATCCTTACATCTCCTACAACTGGCGGAGTTACAGCAAGTTTTGGTATGTTGGGAGATATCATTATTGCTGAACCTAATGCCTACATTGCGTTTGCGGGTAAAAGAGTAATTGAACAAACATTGAAAAAGACAGTACCTGACGGTTCACAAACGGCTGAGTATTTATTCCATAAGGGCTTATTCGACCCAATCGTACCACGTAATCTTTTAAAAGGTGTTCTGAATGAGTTATTTCAGCTACACGGTTTCCTTCCCTTGAATGAAGATTCAAAATAAAGAAATATTCAAATAAAAAATAATCAGAATATAGGAGTTCTTTCTATTTAGCGAGAACTCTCGTTTTTCACTAGGAATCCATGTTTGTTGGATAAGATTGGTTAAAGTTGGAAACTCCTAAGAAACTCGTTTCTATCTTTCTTTTCAAAAAAAAAGGTGTTTTGAAAGGAAAGATAGAAAGACGATGAAGATAAGGATGGGAGAAGAAGAATCCAATTTCTGAAAGCAGGATTCTCATACATATTCGTGTAGAAATAGGAATAAGTACGCTTCGTTGAGTTCTACATTCGTTATTGATTATGAAATATTTCATATGAATATTATCTGAATATTATTTCTAATAGATAGACTTATCATAAGATATCTTTATAATTATAATTTCTAATTATAATAGAAATATGAAATCGAGGTACCCATTCTATGATAGATTTGAACTTTCCCTCTATTTTTGTTCCTTTAGTGGGCCTAGTCTTTCCGGCAATCGCAATGGCTTCTTTATCTCTTTATGTTCAAAGAAATAAGATTGTCTAAATATGATGGGACCAAATCTCATCAATTTATTTCAACACTAGATCATCATACAGATACTCTTTTTTTAATGTAATAGGGTAGGATATATGCTATGTGGACTTTCCGAAAACAAATGTAAGAGTTGTTTTGTTATGTATACCGTTGTTATGTATATCGATGGATAATATACGCATTAATGCATGTATATGCAGTTATAGCTTAATCAATTAAATGATTCAATTCAAAATGATCCGCAAATCTTTTTTGAAAAATCTTTGAAATAGAAACTCAATGTATCTAACCAATTATTTCTAATGGTTCCTGCCGGAATGCTGCTAGTTAATGAAAGTTACTTAGGGATCAAGCAATAAAAGTCGAGTCAAATCCATTTGGGTTATTCTATCAATTCCAATATCAATTCCAATCGAATGCAACTGGATCTAGTATAGTATGAACTGGCGATCAGAACATATATGGATAGAACTTATAACGGGGTCTCGAAAAACAAGTAATTTTTGCTGGGCCTGTATCCTTTTTTTAGGTTCACTAGGATTCTTAGTGGTTGGAACTTCCAGTTATCTTGGTAAAAATCTGATATCCGTATTTCCGTCTCAGCAAATTCTTTTTTTCCCCCAAGGGATCGTGATGTCTTTCTATGGAATCGCAGGTCTATTCATTAGTTCTTATTTGTGGTGCACAATTTCATGGAATGTAGGTAGTGGTTATGACCGATTTGATAGAAAAGAAGGGATAATGTCCCTTTTTCGTTGGGGATTTCCTGGAATAAATCGTCGCATCTTCCTTCGTATCTTTCTGAAAGATATCCAATCAATCAGAATGGAGGTGAGAGAGGGTCTTTTTCCTCGTCGTGTCCTTTATATGGAAATCAGGGGCCAAGGAGCCATTCCGTTGGCCCGTACTGATGAGAATTTGACTCCACGAGAAATTGAACAAAAAGCTGCCGAATTGGCCTATTTCTTGCGCGTACCCATTGAAGTATTTTGAAATGAACTTAAAGAAACTAAAGAATAAATATCAGCATGAGAGAAGGAACTTAATACATCTATCAGGAGAACGTATATGGAACAATATTAATAAAATCTAAAAATCTAATAGAATTAATCAAATCAAATATATGGAAAAAAAAATAGATTAAGGAGATTTGTACACAAAAACTATTTTGTATATGCATACACATGTCGTCCAGCTTCACTCTTTATACTATCAAAAGGTCTAATAAGTGTAGTGTAGATTCATCAAATATCCTAACATGTCTTTTGTTTTCGTAAAACATAATTCGTCCTTTGAATTGATACCCTATCTCCGCGCTGCGGTTAGACAGTGAAATCTTTTGAATTCGAAATAGAAATAAAAGAATTAAATGATTTGGTAGAGTTCGTCTTTAAATCCAAATTATATTCGTTAGTTCAAAATGGGTTTTCGGAGTATTCATCGAAAGGAATAAATGAAGGGGAAATCGGTTACAATTTGCCTAATTGCGATCTCTGGAATATGGAAAGAATATTTACTTCTTTTTTTTCATTCGAAAAGGGCCTTTCTTGTATGTTCTATTCTAGATCCTAAAGACTCAATTCTTACACAAAAACAAAAATAGGAAAAGATCCATAGGTTCGATACCTTCTTCTTGTTATATAATTCGTGCTTCATAGAAATCTCAGATAGAATCGACGAATGAAAAAGGTTCATTAACAATTTACATCACGGATACAGAATGAAAAAAAAGAAAGCATTGGCTTCCCTCCCATATCTTGTGTCTATACTCTTTTTGCCCTGGTGGGTTTCTCTCTCATTTAAGAAATGTCTAGAAACTTGGGTTCTTCATTGGTGGAATACCAGGCAATCCGAAATCCTTTTGAATGATATTCAAGAGAAAAATGTTCTAGAAAAATTTATGGAATTAGAAGAACTATTCCTGTTGGACGAAATGATAAAGGAGTACTCGGAGACACATATGCAAAGGTTTCGTATAGGAATGCACAAGGAAACAATACAATTGGTCCAAAGACAAAATGAATCTCATTTCCATATAATTTTGCATTTCTCTACAAACCTAATCTGTTTCGCTATACTAAGTGGTTATTTTTTTCTGGGTAATGAAGAACTTTTCATTCTAAATTCTTGGATTCAGGAATTTCTCTATAACTTAAGTGATACAATCAAAGCTTTTTCAATTCTTTTAGTTACTGATTTATGGATCGGGTTTCACTCAACCCATGGTTGGGAACTAATGATTGGTTCGATCTACAACGAT